ATCCCCGTCTTGTTTTCCACATCGTAATTTCCTCTATTGAGATACTATACAATTTATCTTGCCATTTCTTCTTTGTTCATCTCATATACATATAAACATATAATAAAAGAATAATTCAATTATCTTATATAAAAAAAAATGAGAAATTTACCTTTACTATATTTATTTAATTTTCTTTCTATATATAGAATTCTATTATTAATAAAATAATTCTATTAAACTCTAATTTTTATTCAAATTTAGAAATATAGAAATTAATAAATATATTTTATATTAAATATTTTATTATATAAAATATTAATTTATTATATAAAATATTAAATAGAATAAGAATATTAAATTTCAATAGTAATATTAATTATTACTATAAATTGAATTTCATTTTATAAACCCAACATATAAATAAATTGATATCGGTAATATTCATAAAATAAGTGGACGTCTTTTTCTGTTGTAAAGAAAGGAAAGAAAATAGAATCTATCGGGTCGCTATATCCATTTTAGTTAGGGATTCCCCGTACAAATACAAGTGATCCTTAACTACATATGTATCTGATCATATATGTATTACAATAAAGAAGGAGGATTTTCAATGCGAGATATAAAAACATATCTTTCTGTGGCACCCGTGTTAAGCACTCTATGGTTCGGGTCTTTAGCAGGTCTATTGATAGAGATCAATCGTTTATTCCCAGATGCGTTGACATTCCCTTTTTTTTCATTCTAGTTAGGGATGAAGAAGCTTAGAGATACAATAAATTATCTGTGACTAACCCCCCCTTCTTTGTTTTGTTCTTGACTGTCATTTTTTTAGGATAAAAAAAGAAGATTCACCCGGAACGAAACTCGGGTTTAGGCGGAATTAATAGAGATTAATAGAGGGAGAACAGAAAAAAAAAAAAAAAAAAAAATAAGGGTCGAGGACAACAAAAGCATACAAGATACTTAAATTTAATACTGGTACTAATTTAATTGATAGTTAGAAATCGTTGTATTACTTATTATTTCTCTATTGATATTGATTGCAATGAAATATTTCAGAATTGGATTTATTTCGAGTCAGCAACTTCTTTTTTCTTGTTTCGGATCGAAAATGGAAGAGTTGGGTGAATCCAAAATAAAAAAGGGAGGTTCATGGCCAAGGGTAAAGATGTGAGAGTAAGAGTTATTTTGGAATGTAACAGTTGTGTCCGAAATGAGATTAATAAGAAATCACGGGGTATTTCCAGATATATTACTCAAAAGAATCGACACAATACGCCTAGTCGATTGGAATTGAGAAAATTTTGTCCCTATTGTTACAAGCATACAATTCATGGGGAGATAAAGAAATAGATAAAATGTAACGCGTGTGTAAACCCTCCAAGGAACAGGAATCAATTACATAAACATAATAATTACATAATAAATTACATATTAATATATAAAAATAAAAACAACCAAATCCTATTTCGGTCGGATCAAAAATGAAATTAGAATTAAGAAATAGGATTTTAAAGATAAGGAATAAACCATGGATAAATCCAAGCGACTTTTTCTTAAATCCAAGCGATCTTTTCGTAGGCGTTTGCCCCCAATTGGGTCGGGGGATCGAATTGATTATAGAAACATGAGTTTAATTAGTCGATTTATTAGTGAACAAGGAAAAATTTTATCTAGACGAGTGAATAGATTGACGTTGAAACAACAACGATTAATTACTATTGCTATAAAACAAGCTCGTATTTTATCTTTGTTACCTTTTCTTAATAATGAGAAACAATTTGAGAGAACTGAGTCGACTCCTAGAACTACGGGTCCTCGAACTAGAAATAAATAGATAGGCCTATTCTTCAATTGCAATTGAATCAAAATTCCAATCGAACCCCAACTCAGATTGATTTTTTGTTCGAAAAATTAGAGAATCCAGATTGGATTGTCACGTTGTAAGAAAAAAGGCGTAAGGTAAATAAAGTCAAAAATATTTCTTTTTTTTTTTTTTTATTTTTTTATTGAAGCGTGTTCATTCATTTTGACTATATTTATCTATCCTATTAATTTATACTCGACCTTCCCGGAGCTCATTCTCCGGGGGCTCCGTTTAAATCATTACGGTGTATTCCTTACAATCTCCTTATTTATTTAATGATCTTATTGGAAATCATGTAAAGACAATTCATATTTGATATGGCTATTTGTGCAAGCATTTTACGATTAATAATCCGCGAGTTCCTCTTGTACATATCATGTATTGATCTACAATAACTACTGTATACTAGTTCTGGATAATAACTATTGACTACCGAAGGCCTAGCCTGACGAGCGGATGCATTTATCCGAGTGATCCACAAACGACGAAAATTTCTCTTTTGCCTGCCCCTATCCCGATGAGCAGAAACTAAGGCTCTCATTTTCTGTTGAAAAGTAGTTCGAGTAAGTCTTGAATGAGCCCCTCGAAAGGTTGATGCAAATAAACGAATTTTTGTTCTACGTCTCCGAGCTATATACCCTCGTCTAATTCTGGTCATTGAATCAAATGAAACTTTGATGAATATGAATAACTAATTGATTTATTTTCTTTCAGTCATTCTTTTCTCCTTTCCTGGTCTATTAATAACAAAACGGATTCTTCCGGTGTATAAAAAAAATTCCAATGGCTTTTGCTACTATGACCTTCCCAACCACGATTTTTTCCAGGCATTTAACCCCGAAATAAGGAAATTGTATTGATACTAGGTATCAACAAAGAACAAAATAGTAAATTGTAAATTAAGTTGAGTATAAAGTATCAATAAATAGTAAAGGTAAATGCATAAAGAAATAGTGGGTTCCATCGTTTCTATGGTTGCTTCTTAAACGGTGAGGTCCTCTCTATACACCGGAGTCCCTCCCTTCATTTAATCAATGTTATTAGTAACTTGTACAGTTCACATTCTTTGACTCTACCCATGAATTATCCAGTAATAGGTCTTTTCACAATGAGATCTACCCATACAGTAACGGTATTTAATTACAAAGGTTGGCTAGGTAGCTGACCCTGTTAGTCCGTTCTTGCAAGAGTGGGAGCATAATTCTTTTGCTTCTTAAATACTATTTGATTTTCCCCCGCTTAATGGATAACCATTTGCTACCAATGGGGAATTGCTTCTCATCTCCAATTGAGGTGATTGGATTTGCACCAATAGAAACCATAAATTTCATACACAATGGAGGTTTGTTTTTTTAGATTCATATATTGAATGGAATTCTTCCATCCTATTCATTGGTACTGGTCATTGATACTGGAAAAACTTTTCCTTTATTTTGTTCCAGCTCATGATCTGAACGAGTCGCACATACACCCTAGTACATGTTCCTCGACGCTGAGGACATCCCCGAAGAGCGGGGGATTTTGTTACATTTTTTATTGGCTGTCTTGTATTTCTAATAAGTTGTTTAATGGTTGGCATGCTAAATCGTATATAAATGGTCTGGTTTAGATCAATCCTAACCAGATGATTATAAATTATTATTATTTTTTTTTTTACCTTATTTTACCCTGGTAAGCAGAAAAAATATGAAATTTAGGTTCATCCGAATTATGGTTCAAAATGGAATCTCGGATTTACGTGAAATCCCCGGCATTTTCGGCCGCTACAAGATCAACAATTCCATGAGCTTGGGCTTCTGTTGCTGACATAAAAACATCCCTTTCCATGTCTTCGGATACAACCCATAAGGGTTTGCCCGTTCTTTGTACATAAACCCTTGTGAGGGTTTCGCGAAGTTTCAGCAGTTCTTCCGCTTCCAGGATAAATTCTCCTGTTTGTGCCTTATAAAAAGAACTAGCAGGTTGGTGGATCATTACCCTGATGATATAACATAATGAATGGTTTCTCGATCTCGTACGATCGGACGAAGGAAAGAGATAAAGAATAACAAGAAAGAATAAAATAAGAATAGATATATAATTGAACAACCGTACAGGCATTTTTTGTGCATACGGCTCCACAATGGAATTTACTTTTCCTTTCGGTCGAGCAAAAAGAGAAATAGGATCCATCAAATCCCAATAAAAAAGTGATCCATTTACCAACCTTCTTTTCGGGGGGGTTCAAAAATACTATGATGGTTCCGTTGCTTTCTATATTTATCATTTATCTTGTATGTGATTCAGCAATCCCAAAGTTTATTTTTGATCGGATCAAAAATAAAAAAAAAAAATGATCATTTTTTTTTTAGTACTCTTTCATAACATAAATATTGGAAAGAGACTTCTGGTGTGAAAACAAAAAAGTTTGTGACGCTGAAATGAATCCCGGATAGATAAGATCAAATCGGAGATACTTTTTGTCTCATATTACTCGCCGATACATAATCTCATGTTATGAAAAAACAATAATGGTTTGTTCATATCGAACTCGAAGTGCCATGCTATTATTACTTAATATTCGTATTCTTATTCATATTACATGTCGCGAAGGCATAGTCTTATTTTTTTTTTTCTCAAATCAAATAAAAAACTCATTGGCGCCAAGCGTGAGGGAATGCTATACGTTTGGTAATTTCTCCTCCGACCAGGAGAAAAGATGCCATTGAAGCGGCTAATCCCATGCATATTGTATGTACATCTGGTAGCACAAATTGCATAGTATCATAAATGGCTACTCCGGGTATTAACCACCCGCCGGGGGAGTTTATAAACAAATAAAGATCCCGGGTCTCATCTTCTATACTGAGATATACCATGAGACCAATAAGTTGGTTTGAGATCGCGCTATTAACGCCTTGGCCTAAAAAAAGTAATCTTTCTCGATGAAGTCGGTTGATTAGGACAAAATTTTATCCCTTAGGAACCGTACACGCACCTTTGGATGCATACGGTTCAAAAAAAAAATTGTGAAAAAAAAAAAAAAAAGAATCAATGTGTTGATTCCAGCCCGCCTTCTTTTTTATAGTTAAAGTATAGTAGGACTTTTCCACTTCTTATAGTAGGACTTTTCCACTTCTTAATGAAGGGGCTTTTTCTTCTATTTTTTTAA